AACGTCAACTATGCTCCAACCTCGGATTGTTGGTGAGGAACATTATGAAACTGCTCAAAGAGTTAAGGAAACTTTACAACGTTACAAAGAACTTCAAGACATTATAGCTATCCTCGGGTTGGACGAATTATCCGAAGAGGATCGTTTAACCGTAGCACGAGCAAGAAAAATTGAACGTTTTTTCTCCCAACCCTTTTTCGTAGCAGAAGTTTTTACCGGTTCTCCGGGAAAATATGTTGGTTTAGCAGAAACAATTAGAGGGTTTAAATTAATCCTTTCGGGGGAATTAGATGGTCTTCCTGAGCAGGCTTTTTATTTGGTAGGTAACATCGATGAAGCTACCGCGAAGGCTATGAACTTAGAAATGGAGAGCAAATCGAATAAATGACCTTAAATCTTTGTGTACTGACCCCTAATCGAATTGTTTGGGATTCCGAAGTGAAAGAAATCATTTTATCTACTAATAGTGGACAAATTGGCGTATTACCAAACCACGCTCCTATTGCTACAGCTGTAGATATAGGTATTTTAAGAATACGCCTTAACAACCAATGGCTAACGATGGCTCTGATGGGTGGTTTTGCTAGAATCGGTAATAATGAGATCACGATTTTAGTAAATGATGCAGAGAAGGGTAGTGACATTGATCCCCAAGAAGCTCAACAAACTCTTGAAAACGCGGAAACTAATTTGAAGAAAGCTGAAGGTAAGAGACAAACAATTGAGGCAAATCTAGCTCTCAGACGAGCTAGGACACGAGTAGAGGCTATCAATACAATTTCATAATTCGTTTGTGTACCCGACTAAGCAAAAGAGATTTTGTTTCTAAGTTCTTTTGAACTGCCAATTGAATACAATCAAATAGAATCCAGTGAAATTAAATTCTGATGCAAATGTCAATTAATTTAAGAGATGAATATAAAAACTTATTAGATACCGTTGACTCTGCTATCTAATAAGTTCTACCTACTATTGGATTTGAACCAATGACTCCTGCCGTATGAAAGCAATACTCTAACCACTGAGTTAAGTAGGTAATTTATTATGACAAAGAGAAACAAACGGGACCCATCCCGTCGATGGATTATAAATGGAATATTATTTATAAGCAATATCAATCAAAAAGATCAAAGAGCTATGATGTTGGATCGTAGAATATTCATCTTGACAAGAAATTATCTAGATAATAAAATATGTATTACAAGCACAAGGGCTATAGCTCAGTTGGTAGAGCAACTCGTTTACACGTGCGCCAATGTTTTTCAGAGAAGTCCATCATGTAATCAAAAGATTTGATCTTCTTGAGAAATCAATGTCTTACTCCATGACTTTGAGGGAACAATAGCCTGACAAAAGGTTCGGTGCCTATTTAGTTATGCGCCAAAGAAACCGGGCCTTTGATTTGAGATATTGATAGGGTGAATATTCAGTTTATTCAATGCTAGGCAGAATGAGCACAAGGACTTCAAAATAATCTCTTTTCATCCTATGAGCTTTAAGGTGTATAAAGTTGCATATTTTATGCTTTAAGCAGAGCCGATAGAGACTCTATTTAACTTAGGTTGATCAAGGCCATAGCAGACCTACGTCAAGATAACCCTTCTTTGAAACACTTTGGCAGTGCTCCTAGATCAGTAATGAATCAAAGGGCATGGAACCATCTCCTTAATCTTTCTTTCAAAAAAAAAATATGGCAGACTAGCTGATATTTCTATTAGTTAATGAAAGAGCCCAATGCAAAAAACTGCATGTTGGGTTTTTGAAATAGTTCGACTCATTTTGATAATAAAAAGTTTGATCTGTTTTACCGAGAAGGTCTACGGTTCGAGTCCGTATAGCCCTAAATGAAATAAAATGATACAAAAATTTTATAGTTGTCATTTCCGTATTCTTTTCTTGTTTGGAATTGTGGAGTGACTTGTTTTATCGAAAAAAAAAATCTATTTCCATAAGTTCGCTCACGGAGATTATTTACAGCAGAGCATACAAATGAAAACAAAAACGCATGTCAATAGATCCAAGCAGTAGTCTTATAATTTCGGATAAACAAACCCATTTTTCTTCATTAATCTTTGTATTGGTAAATTAATTACCTATGAATTTTCCTGTGCACAATCGCGGAATTGGTGATACTTTTTTGTATATCTACCCAATTCTGATGGATTTTGGGAGTCAAAATCCTAATATGAGCCCGCTAAAAAAAAAAAATTATAACTTTTCGTATAAACATTGTCAAATAGGCTTTTTGATTGGTATACCGTACCTAGTAAAACAGAAAACAAGTAGGTTTCTCTTTTTGTATCCAATCAAAAAAGTGTACTATTCTATTTATTTCTATATAGATATACCACCACCAATACATTATAAACACTTAGATAGATAATCCTAGGAATTTTACTACACATGATTACTTTCTTCTATTTTTTAGAGTAAGTATAACGGAAATAAGATTCCAGGCAATAAATCTTGAAATGAGACATGTACGATAGCAACCAAAGAA